TGTAAAGTCTAAGGAAAAGAGTAAAGAAAAAAAAGAACTTTTTCATTGAAAGATTGATTATCCAATTGATTTGGAAATAACGAAAAGATTATTAGTAACCCATGCCGCTCTTGCTAAAGTGCATATCCATATCGAAAGTATTTGAATGAAATCATAAGAATATGTATACTGTACATTTTATTATGCTATTTCCCTGGGATTGTAGTTCAATTGGTCAGAGCACCGCCCTGTCAAGGCGGAAGCTACGGGTTCGAGCCCCGTCAGTCCCGCTGGATCCAAATCCAATAAAAAAATACAGCAATTCATCCTTCCATTTTTTTGTGAAAGGGAGTACAAATATAAACAGTAGAATTTCATTACCAACAGGAATCCTTTTTTTTTTCATTTCTGATGATGATACTTCATCAAATGATTGTCGAAAGAGGGCGGTAGGTTAGGTTATAGAAAAGTAAAGGGTGGAAAAAAATGAAAAATAGAAATAAAAAGAAAGTAAAAGAATTTTTGATTGTATCAGGAATTTACTTTTGAATTTTGGTAGGGATAAAAGATCTTCCTATGTTATACTATTCAATTCTTGACGATGAATCGATTTGTCAGATATTGTTATTTATGATATTGATCCGATTCGATTACATCGAGATGTAATTCATCCCGTTGAATTTACAGACAAAAGATTTATCATCTCTATGGGATTAAATCCCGAGTTATTGCGAATTAAAGAAAAATGAAACGATGAAATTATGGAAGTAAATATTCTCGCATTTATTGCTACTGCACTGTTCATTCTAGTTCCTACTGCTTTTTTACTTATAATATACGTAAAAACAGTAAGTCAAAGTGATTAATTTGAATTAAACTTGTGACTTTTTAGTTCTTATCGATGATTGAAGAGAAGAAATACAATAACAATAAAAAGGATTCCAATTTCGCGTTTTAAATGAAATGAGCGAACTAGAATCAGCAGTATTCTATGAGATACTATCTAGTATGGTAGAAAAAGATTTTTTCTACCATACTATAGTAGTATTGGTATTATACTATATAAAGTTTGCTCTATGAAGATAGAAGTTAATTTAATACATCTTAATCCACATTATTTATTATATTTATCTATCTATATATCTAGAATAGATATCAATTCCATATATAATGTACATAGTAATATGTCTCAATTCTATTTCTTTGATTCATCTATTTCTATTTGATTTGTGATTGATTCCAATCAATCTGAAATGGTCGAAAGACAACTCTTACTCTTACGATTCTAATTCCTCAATTTCTTATTATTTTTGATTATTCAAATTAAATTATATGAATTCCAATATCCATTGAAAGAATCAAATCAATGAAGGACAAAAGAAGGGATGGGGATAATATAATAAAAGAAAATCAAGTAATCTTCTTGTTAGCATTCGATGAAGAAGTAATTGATTGAGCAATTGACAGAGGATCCAGGGGATCCGTGGCAACTTTTTCGGATTTCGAAAAGGATTAGTAAACCTCACCTATTTTTAAGGTTTGAACGCTGATAGGAAATGAAAAAAGCCCAGCATAAATCCAATTTCTAATTTTAGAACTAAAATTAGAAAACAAATAAAAAGAAAAAGTAAAAAAAAAAGTATAATATATAATAAAGGGTTTCGTTTTTCCTCATTGTCCAGATAGAAAATTTATGAATAATTCGATTGGAATAAATTTCCGATCAGTTGTCGTCCTTTTACTTTTGAAATACGAACATAGGAATAATTGAAATATTTGTTTGATTGAAAGAGTTCATATATATATTATTTATAGAATACATTACTCCACTAGAATACAATACAATCAATATAATTTCGAAATGAAAATTTTTTCAAATTCCATTTAAAAATGGAAATAGTGAAAAAAAAAAAAAAAAATGAAAGGCTTTGCCGAACAAAACGATCTATAAAAAAAAATGGATAAAGTTTTTTCCTAAATTCAATTAGTGGTACTTCTAGAGTCCACTTCTTCCCCATACTACGAGTGAAAGGGAAAATGTAAAGACTACCATTAAAGCAGCCCAAGCGAGACTTACTATATCCATGGGATTATGTCCTCGATCTCTATGAAGGAATTATTCAATTATTGTTCACTAATAATAGTAAAATCACCGGCGCAGAGTCAAAAGGGATTCTAATCCAAGACCATTGATAAAACAATATAATAAATCCAATTCAAACAAGTTCTTATAATTTTTCTAGTATAATCGGAAAACATTAAGCACAAGCAAAATACGCAGAGAATGCCTTGGAAGTCTCAGAAGTATCAAAGGAATGTTAAGTTAATAACATGTCCGAATAATAAGGTCTATTCTTTCTTTTGTCGTCCTTCATTTCATTAAGATTAAGTCAAAAGTATAAAAATATAGAATCAAGATAGATCATTATCTACCGCATACCCCTATTTCTATTCCATTTTTCCCATTTATTTGATCTAAATCTTACCATCGCCAATTGTCGTTATGAAACAATCGAAGACGTCCTATTACGTTCTTGCCTCGAGGTTCTCGAAAAGTCAAAATTTCTTTTTGTCCTTATACTTTATATACTTAATTTATCTATGTTTATATAGAATATAGATTTATTTATCTATAAATCTATAAAAATAATAGAAATAATTTTTTACTTAATAATTTATATTTAAAATATATAATTAAATATAATTAAATAAGTAAAAGCCAACTATCCATTTAATCAAATTTCTATTGAATGAATGCCAGAGTGCTCAGAGACTTTGATGAACATGTATACAAAAGCTCTTCTACTCTTTTCGCAACTAGTAATTAAATTAGATTGCCCATCTGGCTATACAATCTAATTCAAAACCCAATCAGTGGACACTCCATTAGTAGTGGAAGGGCTATCATATCCAAATTTACCAGTTTTTTCACGACTATAGTATTTCCTTAAACCCTAGCAAAAAGATTTACAGCATTTTCATTTTAGAGAACAGAATCCCCCAGATACTTTGAATCAAACAAGTCTCAAGAGTCCTTTTACTGCGCTTGCTTCTGTTGGAAAAAAATTTGGTATAAGTTATATCAGCAAAACAGAATAAGTTGTTTCAGTTCTTTTGTTGATCAGGCGACACCCGGATTTGAACTGGGGAAAAAGGATTTGCAGTCCCCCGCCTTACCGCTCGGCCATGCCGCCAAAATGATACAAAATCTATGAAAAAATTTCCCCCTTTTGTTTTTTATTGTACTTGTATTTTGAATCCCGTTTTCGTTAATCCCTTTCCTAAAAGAAATACTTCCTTTTTTGTTTGGATTGGAGCAACCCCTTCGATTGATTGTATAGTATCTTAAAATACGGAATATCTAAAAACTTTCTTTTCATTTTCTATTGAAAAATCACACCTGAGTTTTCAGTCATAAAAGAAAAAATTCAGGACAAATTTGAACCGTTAACTATTGGTTGTGAATTCATGAACGATTCTTGAATTTGAATCTAAAATTGTGTTTCCCTAATGATATAAGAAAATTCAAATGAATACATAACTAATCAGTTTTCTTTTTTTTCAATAAAAAAATCCTTCTCAATTTCAATTATAACAGCAATTATGAGTATATGTAAACCCCATAACATAAATTATTGTTTACACAGATATTCTCTAAACAGGTATTTTATCTGTATATGGTGTCCATAGGTAATTTTCAGTAAATTCTCATACTTCCTTTTTTACAATTTTTCTTGAATGGATTGAATATATAAACGAAGAAATTTTGATAAAGCATGGCAGGTGCTGTTCCGAAGTTATATCTGCTTTTTTGACTTACACATTATTTAATTTACACATTTTACATATTCTACGAATTCGACTAAAAAAAAAAATGTGTAAATTAAAATGTCTCTCTTCTTTGCGAATTCTTTTTTGAACAATTGAATTGAAGAAAAAGTTAAGTGCTCAAAAAAGAAATTCTATATTGTTTGGGATTATTATTATGTCTTTCTTTTATTATCTCATTGAACAGATCAAATCATGAATACATTTCTGGTATAAAATTGAATTGGAATACGGAATATCATAATAATGGTAGAAATTGAATCACTTTTTGTTTTGATATTCTATACAAAACCCCCTAAGTATAAGTGGAATTTATCACTTCCTTTCCGTTTGTATCTGTTGCAAATTTCGATTTGAGTATAAAACTCTCTTTATTCCTCCGTTCATACGTATTGTATCCATTCCATCTATTTATATTATATGGAGTTAGGTAAAATTTCATGTGATTCAGTAAACAGAATATAAATTCCATCATTGCTATATCGACCTATATAATTTGATAAAGAATGGGCAAATAATGGGATTTTTTTCTATAAACATAAACGGGAAATTCAAAAAAAACAATGCTTGGGGGTGGAAATGGGAAAATGTCTACAATACCCGGATTTAATCAGATACAATTTGAAGGGTTTTGTAGGTTCATTGATCAGGGCTTAACAGAAGAACTTTATAAGTTTCCAAAAATTGAAGATACAGATCAAGAAATTGAATTCCAATTATTTGTGGAAACATATCAATTGGTAGAACCGTTAATAAAAGAAAGAGATGCTGTATATGAATCACTCACATATTCTTCTGAATTATATGTATCCGCGGGATTAATTTGGAAAACCAGTAGGGATATGCAAGAACAAATTATTTTTATTGGAAACATTCCTCTAATGAATTCCCTGGGAACTTCTATAGTAAATGGAATATACAGAATTGTGATTAATCAAATATTGCAAAGTCCCGGTATCTATTACCGGTCAGAATTGGACCATAACGGAATTTCGGTCTATACCGGCACCGTAATATCAGATTGGGGAGGAAGATTAGAATTAGAGATTGATAGAAAAGCAAGGATATGGGCTCGTGTGAGTAGGAAACAGAAAATATCTATTCTAGTTCTATCATCGGCTATGGGCTCAAATCTAAGAGAAATTCTAGAGAATGTTTGTTACCCTGAAATTTTCTTGTCTTTCCTGAACGAT